TCACTATTTGGAACAAATCCCGAAATTCGAAACTACCGGTTATCCAATAAAATCCTAAGGTTCCTAATAATAAACCAAAATCTCCTATACGATTAGTTACAAAAGCTTTTTGACAAGCATTTGCTGCAACGGGTCGTGTGAACCAAAAGCCTATCAATAAATATGAACACATTCCCACAAGTTCCCAAAAAATATAAATTTGTATCAAATTTGAACTAGTAACTAATCCCAACATTGAAGCATTAAAAAAACTCATATAAGCAAAAAATCTCAAATATCCTTGGTCGTGAGACATATAATTGTCACTATAAATAAAAACCATGATTCCAACAGTAGTAATTAGTATTGACATAATAGAAGTAAGTGGATCGATCAAGTGTCCAAACTCTAATAAAAAATCATTATTGATGGTCCAAGACCATAGATATTGATAGGTAAAACTTCCATTTATTTGCTGAATAGACAGACTGGCCGAAAACCACATAGCTATACTTAGCAGTAAAACACTTGGGAAAGCCCACATACGACGAATATCTTTTGTTGCTGTCGGAATAAGTAGAAGTCCAAATCCTATTGACATAGTAACTGGGAGCGGAAAAAGGGATATTATCCATGCATATTTATATATATATTCCATAAGAAAATAAATTGTTTTTTTCTTCTAATTCTTTCCAATTCACTAATTAAGATCTCTTTCGAAAAGAAGAAAAAAAAAAGAAAAATCAAATAAAATCAAATACATTAGTAAATTTAAATTCTTTGTCTTCAAATTCCAAAAAGAAAATTGGAATTTCTTTAATACATGTTAATTAATATTTTTATAAGATTTTTTTTGTCGCACAAAAAAACTTTTTGACTGTCCGGTGGAAACAGATTTAGCTAAAGAAAAAGCTTTTATTGCCGCTAAAAAACCTTTTTTTTTCCAAAGATTTCTACGAATATGTTTTTTTGACATAGAAGTGCGTTTTTTTGGAACTGCCATTCAAAAATAGGTGACTCATTTTTCTCGTTGTATGTGAAAGACATTTGTTGTTCAAAATAAATTACTCTTTATTAGTCATTATCTATACTTATTCCATAAATTTTTCTCAATAATATAAGAACATAATTTACTTTCATAACATACAAATAGAATATAAAAAAAAAAGAAAAAAAAAATGAATTAAAGAAAATGGAAAAATATTCTAAAAAAATTATGAATTTTATACCTTGACTGAAAACGAAATTATTGAGTTCTGGATTAACAAAAGCTAGGTTTTTAGTATGGAAAAGTTTCTTTTTAAAACTGAACTTATGAAAATACTAATTTCACATTTTCATATGAAAGGAAATGCATCTTTCTTCATTGTTTCCTAAACTCTATTGAATCTCAACAAATTACCTATTATTTTTTCAGGTAAGCCGCCATGGTGAAATTGGTAGACACGCTGCTCTTAGGAAGCAGTGCTAGAGCATCTCGGTTCGAGTCCGAGTGGCGGCATATATATATAATAATAAAAAATATAGACACAATAGATTGAATAGAATATTAAAATATATTTAATCCCCGATCTCAATTATTTAATAGGGACCCTTTTTTATGTTTATGATATTTGTGACCTTAGAACATATATTAACTCATATTTCTTTTTCGATAATCTTAATTGTGATTATTATTTATTTGATGAACTTCTTAGTCTACGAAATTGAAGGATTACGTAATTCATCGGAAAAAGGGATGATAGCTACTTTTTTATCTATGACAGGGTTTTTAGTTATTCGTTGGATTTCTTCGGGACATTTTCCCTTAAGTAATTTATACGAATCTTTAATTTTCCTTTCTTGGAGTTTCTCTATTACTTATATGATTCTATATTTTGGGAATCCTAAAAATTATTTAAGTGCAATAACTGCACCAAGTGTCATTTTTACCCAAGGTTTCGCCACGTCAGGTCTTTCAACTGAAATGCATCAACCCGCAATATTAGTACCTGCTTTAAAATCTCAGTGGTTAATGATGCATGTTAGTATGATGCTATTAAGCTATGCAGCTCTTTTATGTGGATCGTTATTATCAGTTGCTCTTATAGTGATTACATTTCAAAAAAAAATTTCTTTTTTAAGTTTAAAAAAGAAAAGTAAGTCGTTTTTATTTGGCGAGATGGAATATTTGAGCGAAAAAGAAAAAGGAAGTGTATTTCAAAATACTTATTCTCTCTCATTTCAAAATTTTTACAAATACCAATTAATTCAGCATTTGGATTATTGGAGTCATCGTGTCATTAATTTAGGGTTTACTTTCTTAACCATAGGCATTCTTTCTGGAGCAGTATGGGCTAATGAAGCATGGGGTTCTTATTGGAATTGGGACCCTAAAGAAACTTGGGCATTCATTACTTGGACCATATTTGCAATTTATTTACATACTAGAACAAATCCAAAATTGAAAGATAAAGGCACGAATTCAGCATTTGTGGCTTCTATAGGATTTCTCTTAATTTGGATATGTTATTTTGGGATCAATCTATTAGGAATCGGGTTCCATAGTTATGGTTCATTTCAATTAATATCTAATTGACTAATTGAAGAAAAGAAACTATATGACTAATACATAAAAACATCGTCTGATACACAATTAAAATTTTGGGGAGTTTTTGAAAACCGTTTGAATGGAGTAATTATTCAAATGGTTCTCAAAAACTCTAGATGTATCTCATTACAATTATTCCTTTTTTTCATTCTACAACGAAGAGAATCGTGAAAAGATGAAAGTCAAAGAATTCTAAGACTTTTTTTCCAATTCATTAAAATTCTTTATTATCAAACCTATCAAATTAGTATCTATAAAAATAATTAAATAGTAGAACTTGTACCTTGTCAACCGATAATGGGAGAACAAAATCAGGATAAATACCAATTCCTATTACAGGTAGAAAGATGCAGATCGAAACAAATAGTTCTCGGGGCCCAGAATCAAAAAATTTTGAGTTTGGAATATTAAATAGCTTGTATCCATAGAAAATCTGACGTAACATAGATAATAAAAAAATAGGAGTTAATATCATTCCAATTGCCATTACAAAAGTAATAAAAATTTTTGGCATGAAAAGATATTTTGGGCTAGTAATTATTCCAAAAAAAACTAAGAATTCTGCAACAAAACCACTCATTCCTGGCAATGCAAGAGAAGCCATCGAGAAACTACTAAACATGGTAAAGATTTTTGGCATTAGGATAGATATCCCGCCCATCTCTTCGAGATAAAAAAAACGTATTCTATCACAACTTGTTCCTCCTAAGAAAAAAAGTGCAGCACCAATCAATCCATGAGAGAGTATTTGTAAAATGGCTCCATTGAGTCCCATGCCAGTTATAGAACCAATTCCTATAATTAGGAAACCCATGTGAGATACGGAAGAATAGGCAATACGTTTTTTTAAATTGTGTTGACCAAGAGAGGTTGAAGCTGCATAAATGATTTGTATTATTCCTACTATCACTAACCAGGGAGAGAATCTAGAATGAGCATGAGCTAATAATTCCATATTGATCCGAATCAATCCATATGCTCCCATCTTTAATAAGATTCCAGCTAAAAGCATACATGTACTGTAATGTGCTTCCCCATGGGTATCCGGTAACCATGTATGTAGGGGTATCATCGGTGATTTGACAGCATAAGCAATAAGAAAACCAAAATAGAATATTATTTCTAATGCTGCAGGATATGATTGATTAGCTAACTTTTCTAAATCTAATGTAGGTTCATTGGAACCATATAAACCCATACCTAGAACTCCTATTAAGAGAAAAATGGAACCTCCTGCAGTGCACAAAATAAACTTTGTAGCCGAGTACAGACGTTTTTTTCCTCCCCACATGGATAAAAGTAAGTAAACAGGAATTAATTCTAATTCCCACATGATGAAAAAAAGTAAAAGGTCTCGAGAAGAAAATGATCCTATTTGGCCACTATACATTGCTAACATCAAAAAATAGAAAAATTGAGAATTTCTAGTAACTGGCCAAGCTACTAAAGTAGCTAAAGTAGTGATAAATCCTGTAAGTAAAATAGGCCCTATGGAAAGTCCATCGATTCCCAGTCTCCAGTGAAAATCAAAAAGATTGATCCATTTTGAATCTTCCTTCAATTGGGTTAATGGATCGTCCAATTGGAAATGATAACAAAATATATAGGTCATTAGAAGGAGTTCTATAATACATATACATATAGTATACCACCTATACATCTTATTTCCCCTATGGGGGAAAGAGAGAATTGAAGAACCTGCGAATATGGGCAAAACAAGAAGTATTGTTAACCAAGGAAAAGAACTCATGATAAAGACAAGATAATTTTTGACTAGAAAACCCCGTGCTCGGGAGAAGAAGAATATATTTTCTTTTCTCGAGTACGGGCCTTTGTCGGTAAAGAGGAATCAAATGATTCAAGTGGAGTTTTTTGTCACATATTAATAAGAAAGACCCATGCTCCGAGTTGTTTCATGCCATAAATAAACACGAACACTCAAAAAATCTGTTGGACAAGCGGATTCACATCTTTTACAACCTACACAATCCTCGGTTCTTGGCGCAGAAGCAATTTGCTTCGCTTTACATCCGTCCCAAGGTATCATTTCCAATACATCCGTGGGGCAAGCTCGAACACATTGGGTACACCCTATGCATGTGTCATAAATTTTTACTGAATGTGACATTAGGTCTATAAATTCTAGTTTTGAACACAAAAAATTTTCGATCTGGTCAAATTATAAAATAAGAGAAATTCTATATTTTATATTGTAAACACCAGATGAATCAATGATTTATCAAAATTTTAAGAATCCATAGATTTTACAATCTGTTTATGAGAAAGGGCCAAGATACTTTGATTTCCTTTTCAATAACCATGAAATAGGAGTTGTATATACGAATTTAATTCATGTTCCTTTTCTTTTTATGAAATTTTTCTATTAATAGAAAGATCTTCCTTTTTATTTCTTTAGATTCTTTTTATGTTAAAATAGAAGAATTATGATTAATTATTCAGCAAATTTGATTGATTGATACGAGTTGATTTTCTGTTACGATGGATGGACGAAATAATAGCTAGCCCAATAGCTGCTTCGGCAGCCGCAATGGCTATAACAAAGATGAAGAAAATATCTCCTTTTAATTGCCTACTATCAAATATATTGGAAAATGCGATGAGATTTATATTCACCGAATTCAGTATAAGTTCAAGACACATAAGTGCTCTAACCATACTTCGGCTTGTGATTAGTCCATAGATACCAATAGAAAATAAATAAATACTCAGAAAAAGTACATGCTCTAACATCATTAACAAATTCCTCATCAATCTCGATTCATTTAAATATGAACAAAAATTCAAACTATTCAGTTGAAGAATTAAAGGACAAAAGAACATATTCACAGTAGATTAAAATAAAATAGATTGAATCTTTTTTTATTCTTTTAATTCTAAAAAAAGAAGTTCTTATTAGATTATTGACGAGCCATAGTAATTGCACCTATCAAGGAAACTAAAAGAATTAGAGAAATGAGTTCAAAAGGAAGATAAAAATCTGTGGATAAATGAATCCCAATTTGTTGAACGTTACTTATTAAGTCCTGTTCTATAATCTGATTTGATCTTGTAGTCCGAAAAATTCCGTACCATGAGGTATCTGGGATAATGGTCATTAATGAAAAAAAAATACTTGTACAAACCTGTAAAGTGATCCTATCTCCAATGGTCCACAAATAGGAATCCTTGGAATATTCTGAACCGTTCATGAACATAACAGCAAATATGATTAATACATTAATGGCTCCTACATAAATAAGAAACTGTGCGGCAGCTACAAAATATGAATTCAATGAAATATAGAATAAGGATATACAAACAAGAACCAATCCCAATGAAAAGGCCGAATCAACGGGATTGGTAAGTAATACTACTCCCAGACCTCCTAATAAAATAACTGATTCCAAAAAAACTACAAGAATATCATGTATTGGTTCAGGTAAATCCATTATGAAATAAAAGATAAATAAAGAAATTTCATGATCTTACTAAGGGGCTCAGGAAAGGGACTTTTTTTTATGATACCTTCATAATTGAATAAAAAAAATAATATAGATAAAATAAAGTTAAAAGTTCTTTGGTTAATCTTACTTTCTTCCAAACCAAATCTTAGGAATTGGTAATCGTTGTTGAATCTATAACTGTTTGTATTGTGTAATCTCCAATTATTGACATTGGTAACCGACTCAAAGAAATTTGATTATAATTTAATTCGTGACGATCATAAGTAGAAAGTTCATATTCTTCAGTCATTGATAAACAATTTGTTGGACAATACTCAACACAGTTACCGCAAAATATACATACCCCAAAATCTATACTATAATGAAGCAATTGTTTTTTCTTAATAGTTTTTTCAAATTTCCAATCAACAATAGGAAGGTCTATGGGACATACGCGAACACATACTTCACAAGCAATACATTTATCAAATTCAAAGTGGATTCGCCCACGAAAACGTTCTGATGTGATTAATTTTTCATAAGGATATTGAATAGTTACAGGTAAACGATTTGTATGGGATAAGGTAATTATGAAACTTTGTCCTATGTACCTTGCAGCTCGTATTGTTTGTTTGCCATAATTCATGAACTTAGTAATCATAGGGAACATATTATAGATATCCATGAATAAAATTTATGTTTCTTTCTCTTGGTTGAGAGAAATTATGGATATAGAATATCCTTATTGTTATCTATTCGTTTTTTTATTTTTTTTAGAGTTTTATAGTGAAACAAGTTGAGAAGAAGTTGTCAATAATAGATTACCTAAAGAAATAGGTAAAAGAAATTTCCATCCAAGATTTAATAACTGATCTATTCTCATCCTAGGTAAAGTCCATCTTGTTGTGATAGGAATGAACAGAAATAAATAAGCTTTGGCTAATGTAATAAAGGTACCAATTGCCATTAAAAAGACTCTAAACATCTTTTTTTTTACAAAAAGTTCAGTAATAGATATGTACGGAATAGAAAAATTCCATCCACCTAAGTAAAGAACTGTTACAAATAATGAAGAAACTAATAGATTTAGATAAGAAGCAAGATAAAAGAACCCATATTTTATACCTGAATATTCGGTTTGATAACCTGCTACTAATTCCTCCTCCGCTTCTGGTAAATCAAAGGGTAATCTTTCACATTCTGCTAGAGAAGATATTATAAAAACTAGAAAGCCTATGGGCTGACGCCACAGATTCCATCCCCCAAAACCATATTTAGACTGTGCCTCAATTATATCAACTGTACTTGAACTATTAGATAATTATAGTCGATGATAACATCACTGTTCCCATCGCTATTCCAAAACCGTACATGAAGCCTAAGCTTCATACGGCTTCTCTATGGGCCACAAAGAAATGTGTAAGGTAAGGACTAATCGTTCTCCTTGGACCCTCTATAGAATGTAAAGATACATTGGAGGTTGAAGAGTCCTCAATTTGACCAATCAAATTCTATCTGCTAGAATAAGAAAAAGCACTTCTGAATTGATCTTATCCCTTATAATGATATAATTAGAATTTCTCAAATTTATATTTGTTCAGTAATAACTTAATTCTTCAATCAAATACTCGTCATAAATAAAAAGAATTGGGCATTCGTTAATGAATCATTATTATTCCCTTTTCCTTATTTTTCTTCTATTTTTTTTTTTATTGCATTCTCTTTGTCTTGTTCCTATTCTTCTTTCTGTAAAAACTTAAATAAAAGCAAAGAAAATAAAGGATTAATTCGTTCTTGATAGTTATTTCTTTAATCAGTGAATAGTAACATACTCTAGATCGGAATCGTGGGGAAGTACTGCTTGATCATTTCTACAAATTTCAAGCCCTTATTATGATTCGTTTTATGCAAAGTTTTATGCAAAAATTTATTTTTTGTTTTTGCTACCTTACATTATTTCCATTACTTATCCTTTGTGTACTTTGGTGTTCCTAACTGCCCACTTCTTTTTGATTGATTCCCAGTATAGTAAGAAATAATGTACTGTTGATTTTTTGCACCCGCTTCAAGATATGAAGATTAATCAAATAATCTAAATCTTGGGGTAAACAACTTATGTTTACTTCAATTTCCTTCTTGTACCCTAGGGAATGAGATTTTTTTTACTGCAAATTGAGAAGCAGTTTTTTTTCACTCATATAACTATCTGGTTTAACTCATCGAACTGAAATATTGAATAAAAAAAAATGAAGATATTTTTTAAATTTCTTTATCTTTACTTACTTTATAACTTTATGAAGTTTGAAAATTTATTAAAAATAAAAAATAGAAAGAAAAAGAGTTTTTCTTTTATTATTTCATATTCCTATTTATATTTACATATTGAATTAGATTAATATTTTATTTTTATTTAAATTTATTTATTTTCTTTTTTCTAGAAAAGAGACAAGAAAAATTCATGTTCCGACGAATCACACGTAGAGATATTGCTAACACACATAGAGTTAATGGTATTTCATAACTAATTGATTGAGCTGCAGCTCGTAGACCGCCTGAAAAGGAATACTTATTATTTGATCCGTATCCTGACATAAGAAGACCAATGGGTACAATACTTGAAATGGCAATCCATAAAAAAACACCTATACTGAGATCAGCTAAAACAAGGCGATATCCAAAAGGAATTACTAAATAACTTAGTAGAATTGATATAACTGCTATGGAAGGTCCAATCCTAAACAAACGATTATTCCCTCTAGATGGAAGAAGGTCCTCCTTCAAAAGTAATTTGGTCCCATCTGCTAAAGCTTGAAGAATCCCTAAAGGACCAGCATATTCAGGTCCAATACGTTGTTGTATTGCTGCGGATATTTTTCTTTCTAACCACACAATGACTAATACTCCCATTGTAATTCCTAAGACAAGGGTGAAAATGGGAACAAAAATCGCTATGAGTCCATAGACTTCTTTTAAGGATTCTAATCTATAAAAAGAATTGATAGTTTTTACTTCTGTAGTATCAATTATCATTTTAACGATCAACTTCTCCCATAATGATATCTATACTACCTAGTATCGTCATTATATCAGCCAATTTCATTCTTTTAACTAGCTGAGGAAGAATTTGCAAATTGATGAAACCGGGTGGACGAATTTTCCATCTCCAGGGGAAAACACTACTATCTCCTATTAAATAAATTCCTAATTCTCCTTTTGGGGCCTCTACCCTTACATAAAGTTCTTGTTTTAACAATTCAAAATTGGGTGAAAGTTTTTTAGTAATAAATCTATATTCAAAATTATTCCATTCGGAATTCTTTGTCGTATGAAAGCGACGATTTTCTAAATTCTCATAAGGTCCTCCAGGAATTCCTTCTAGAGCCTGTTGAATTATTTTTATGGATTCTTGCATTTCACCGATTCTTACTAAATAACGAGCTAATGTATCGCCTTCTTTTTGCCATTTTACTTCCCAATCAAATTTATTGTAACACTCATAATGATCAACTTTACGAAGATCCCATTGGATTCCAGAAGCTCGTAAAATTGGTCCTGATAAACCCCAATTTATTGTCTCCTCCCCACGAATAATGCCCACTCCTTCAACTCGTTCTAAAAAAATGGGGTTTCGTGTAATAAGTTTTTGATACTCAACAACTTCTGTTAAAAAAGAATCACAGAAATCAAAACATTTATCTATCCAGCCATAAGGTAAATCCGCAGCTACTCCTCCGATGCGAAAATAATTATGCATCATCCGCATACCTGTGGCGGCTTCGAATAGATCATATATCAATTCCCTCTCTCTTAAAATATAGAAAAAGGGAGTCTGTGCACCGATATCCGCCATAAAAGGTCCAAGCCATAACAAATGGGAGGCTATACGACTGAGCTCTAGCATAATCACTCTGATATAACTGGCCCTTTTAGGCACTTGAACACCTTCCAATCGTTCTGGTGCATTTACTGTTATTGCTTCTGTGAACATAGTAGCTAAATAATCCCAACGTGTAACATAAGGCAAATATTGTATAATTGTTCGGTTCTCCGCTATTTTTTCCATCCCTCTGTGTAAATAGCCCAATATAGGTTCACAGTCAATAACATCTTCACCATCCAGAGTAACGATCAGCCGAAGAACACCATGCATTGATGGGTGGTGAGGACCCATATTGACTATTATGAAATTTTTTCTTGTAGCCGGTATAGTCATATTTTTTCCTTAATTCTTTATTTCATGAATTTCTTAAAATGAAAAATAGAATACTAAGAACTGATAACTGAACTAAAAAAAAGAATTAAAAAATAAAAAAGAACAAGGATAATAATAATAAAATAATAAGAAAATGAAATTAACGAGTTTTTGGTTCCCGAATATCTAACTGATCCATTAATTTCTTATAACGCACTTTCTTTTTCTTTGACAAATAAGTCAATAATCGTTGACGTTTTCCCAGAATTCTTCGTAGACCTCTTTGCGATAAAAAATCTCTTTTGTGCAATTTTAAATGTGACGTAAGTCTCCGTATCTTACTGGTGAAAAGGAATACTTGAAATTCAACAGACCCGCTATTTTCTTCTTTTTCTTCTTGTGTAATAACTGAGATGAATGAATTTTTGACCATAAATGAAGATTTCGATCTTTCTTTTCTATGAATTTTACCGATCAGGAAAAATAATAAAATTTATTATGCCAATTATTTTCATCTAGTATACATAAAAATTGAATTTCTTACTTTGTTTCTTGTTTATGTGGTTTATTTTATATATATTTGATCCAAATCCAATTTTTAATTGGATTTGGATCAAATATACAAATATATATGTATTAACGAAAGATAACAATTTCAATTTATTTTTACTTATTCTTTTTACTTAAAGGGATTCCGCTCCTCCTAGTTAAAAACTATATACTCGGAAATAAGTATCATGTATTAGAATGTTATACAGTGTATATATTTTGGTTTTCATCTACCGAATATGTTACACGATATGTAGGAAATTCACTATAAAATTTTTAATTTTTATTAAAATTTCATTTACTCTAAATTGTGAATACATATGTATTCTTGACATACTGAAACGACTACCGTTATTGGTATCAAACCAATAGCGATTCATACAAGCTAAATCTTCTAATCGATAATTGGGCCAAAGGAAAAATTTTAATTTCATTTTCATGAAAATTTTTCCATCTTTATTAAAATGCTTGTTCTCATTCAAAAATTGCCCATAGTTTCTTATTTTGTTTTCATTGTAAAGTCTTGAATTTTTATCCACAACATTCCAATTTTTGGAATTCAAACAAATTCTAATTTGAAATTCTCTCCGACGTATGGAAGATAGAATATTTTCAGGAATAAGGAAATCATAATGATTTTTGTCTATACTCAAAAATATGTTTCTGTATTGTACAATGTTTTTTTCAAACTCCCCTTTATTATATATTTTATATGTATATTTTGTGTATTTCTTATTCGTTTGGGGATTATTCTTATCAACCAATGAAATATCTATAGTTTGATATATAATTGATTTTCCGTCCCTTCTTATAGATAGAGAAATTGGATCAATAAAAAATATTCCATTTCCTACCAATTCTGTAAAAATTAGTTCCTTTTGAATTAGCATTTCGTCTAGATTTATTTCACCTCTTCGAATCGAGGATATAACGATTTTCTTTAGATTTATCAGTTTAAGTAGGAGACAATATATCCTAATATTTTTAATTAGATTTTTCTTCAAGGAATTGCCCCATCTTAATTGAAAAAGGAAACATTTTTTCAAAAAGGAATCTAGTTCCTTTTCATTCTTGCTCTTATATCTTTTTTTTTTAATACCTTTTTTCATTTCTAATCTTCCGTAATCTTCTTCAACAACCCTTTTTTTCTTTTGTTTTAGTAGATTCAATATAAGATTTCCTTGGCCTTGGCCTTGTTGTTCGTCTTCTTCCTGTTTGTAATTTAAATTTACTAATTCAAAATCTGATGATATATGAAGATTTTTCTTTGGATTTACGTTGATGTTTTCACTATTTTTATTTATATAAAAATTTAAAAAGAGTGATTTTATTGGGATGGTCCAAGGTTGAGTCTTATATACATCAAAAAGTAGTAAAAATTCTGGGAAGAACCAAGGTTCTAGATTGGATATAGTATCAGAATTTGATGCGGTATTATAGAACCTTTCTTGATTCATTCCTATGCAATCAAGAAAGGTTCTTTTTTGGTTGCATGGTTTGATCTCTTGATGAATCGTAGTATAAAAAATATCTTTTTTCTCCATTTTTTTTAAATTCTTAATTTTAGTCTTAGCCTTTTTCTGAATATTCATGTCAATATGTTCATTGGTCCAGATTTCAATATTTTTTTTTAAACAAAGATAAAGAAGTCTATAATCAAAATATTTTCTATCCAAATCCAAATTGGTATTCCTATCAATAAGATATCCTTTTTCTAGATAATCATTACTAGGCATACTTACCGATACATAAAAAGATTCAGGTTTCAATGTATTAAAAGAATATGGAATTTCTTGGGCCCCGTTTATTTCTAATGTTGATTCAGAAATGTATGAATTGGGGGGGTATATGTATTTATATGATAAAAGATCATATCTGTAATGTTTTTTCCATTTATCTTTTTGACTCATAAATGAATTCGTTGCATAGTTCTTTTTTTCCATGGAATGAATTAATTGGTATTTTTTATAGAAATCCAATTGGATTGATTCCTTGTTTTTAATCATACGGCGTTGATTTATTTTATTTCGCCATTCTTTTTCTTTAGGTATTAATCGAGACCTTTTTTCTTTAGATAAATTATACTGATAATGACCTTTTAACCAGTTTTTCCATTCGTTCATTACATACGTATTAATTTTCTTATCTCTTGGTTTGGAATGAAATATTCTGTGTATCATACAATAGTTTTTTAATTTTTCCTTAAAAAAAGGGGAGTTCCCTTGATATTGAAGTACAGGTCTTAAGTGATACTTATTAAAGAATTGATTAAGTAATTGGGTTTGTGATAATTTGTAAAATACATATGCTTGTGACATGTAAGATAAATTCCAAGAAATATTAGAATTTTTCTTACTATTCTCAGTATTATCAGTATTTGAAAAAATTTTATTTATAGTAAAAATTAAATTCATTTTATTTTTATTTGTTTCATAAATTTCTTCTTGTTCATTATTTTTTTTATTGTTGCAAATTTCTTTATTAAAAATCTTTTTTGTTGATTCAAAGAAAAGTTGTGTGTTTATCTTAAAAAAAGTAATGGTACATAACAAAATATCTATGTATCTTTTTTCAATGAATGATTTAATAAAGTAGTATGATTTACGCATTAATCGGATATTTTGTCTTTTTAATATTTTCCAAAAAGATTTCTGTGATTCCAATCTTTTATTATCATAAATTAGAACTATCTCTTTTTTTTTTTTTTCTTTTACGGTTTGTTCTATTTGATTCCTTATTTTTATTGTCTTATCAGAAAGATCTTTCATTCTTTTTTCTATTAGTGAATAATTGAACCAATTCATCGGTTGAATTAGAACAGATGATTCGCGAAGAATCTTATGATTTATTTTGAAATCTTTTTCATTTTTGTTCGATTCATATACTTTTTCTTTCCTCAATTCAAATAATAAAAATGGATTTAATTTTTTCAGTTTTTTAATTAGTAGTTTTATAACTTGAAGTATTTTGATGACCCTTTTTTTTTTCTTTAAATTTTTGAGAACTTGGAAAAATTTATTTTTCACCTTTTTCTTTCTTTTTTCAAGTTCTTTAAAAATAGGTTCAAAAAAAAAAGGTTTTTTTCGGGGAAAACCAAAGGGAAGTTCCGCTTCCATTCCCCAGACTGTTAAAAAACAAAAACTAGTTTTTTTCTCTTTTTTTTTTTCTCTATGATTAGATCGTACCTTATATTTTCGCCAAGGTTTTAGACAGAAAGGATATAGAATTTTTATCTGAATACCCTCTACTAACCAATCTTGGGGAAATTCTGTTTCTGATAATTGAACACCATTATAGGTACATTTAATATGTTTTTCTTTATTCCATTCCTTAAAATCCTCATACCACTCGGGGGATTGTAATAATAAAATACGGAAAATATTTTTAGTTATTATTAATGAAGGCAATATAATGTATTTTCTAAGAAAAGATTGGGTTAATAATAAAAAACATCTTGTTGCTTGAGTAAATGTAGAGTTTTCCCAAGCTTCTGATATTTCTATCCGTTCCCTTTTTTCTTTTTCCTTTTTTTCATCTTTGTTTAAATCATTAATTTTCCATTTTAATTCTTGTTCTCTCCCCATCCAATTTATCAAAAAGATATTCTTCATTTCGTTAATATAAAAAGAGGAAAAAAAAGATGTTTTGTCTAGTCGATCCAAAAAAAGGGGGGAATGTGCATTTACTTGATAGAGGTTCCAAGTAACTGTTTTACGTCTTTGAGCGCGCATCGATCCTTTGATTAGATTGCGACGAAAATCCGATTGTTGGGAGTAACGTATCAAAGCTATCTCTTCCGTTTGATCATCCTCTTTATCATTTGTACTAGTATTCTGAGTACTAGAAATGGAATTGGTATCATTATCGTTATAAATTACCATACGTTTGGCTCTTCTTGAATAAATTTCATGATCTTCTTTTACCAATTCTTCTTCATTTTCTTCTTCCTCTTCCTCTTCTTTCAAATCATTCAAATCATCGGTTAATTGGTATGACCATCGAGAAACCTTTTTACTTATTCCTTCTATTCTAATTTCAAGAGATTTTTTTTTCATTATTTTTTTATCTTTTGTATGCATTGTAATTACATCAAATAAAAATTGCAAAGACTTTGCTTTATTTTCTGAATCAATTTTTTTTTCTTCTGTAGCATTTAAAAAATATTGATGGTAGGGTTCAAAGGAATCATTAAGAAGTAGATTATGAATCTTATTCATCAAAAAAATTTCTACCAAATCTTCTGTATC